CGCCCGCGAAAGTTTGATTTTATGGGATTTATTAATTTTGATAGATCCGATATAGTAAAAGGCAAAATAAAATAAAGATTTTTCTAATGGTAAAAAAATAGATTAATTCTTTGAAATTTCAAAGAATAATACGCTTCAGTATATTATTCATTAAATCGCTGTATATCTTGATAAAATCTTTTTTAGTCCTTTCATTCGCGAGGAGCTGGATGAGAAGAAACTCTCATGTCCAGTTCTGTAGTAGAGATGGAATTAAGAAAGAACCATCAATTATAACCCCAAAAGAACAAGATTCCGTAAACAACATAGAGGAAGAATGAAAGGAATATCTTATCGAGGGAATCATATTACTTTCGGCAGATATGCTCTTCAAGCACTTGAACCCGCCTGGATCACATCTAGACAAATCGAAGCAGGGCGCCGAGCAATGACACGAAATGTACGGCGTGGTGGAAAAATATGGGTACGTATATTTCCAGACAAACCAGTTACAGTAAGACCCACGGAAACCCGTATGGGGTCCGGGAAAGGATCCACCGAATATTGGGTAGCCGTCGTTAAACCGGGTAGAATCCTTTATGAAATGAGTGAAGTCACTGAAAACATCGCTCGAAGGGCTATTTCAATAGCGGCGTCCAAAATGCCTATAAGAACTCAATTCATTATTTCTGGATAGGAATGTCGAATCAAAGGAAAAAATATTGGGTATAAAAAAATGCGGGTTTCTTTTTTTTTTACTTCGTCCTTTCAGTGCTTTACTTAAAATTAAACATTAAAAAACCAGATTCAAAAAACGATATGATTCAACCTCAAACCCATTTGAATGTAGCGGACAATAGCGGTGCCCGAGAATTGATGTGTATTCGAATCATAGGAGCCAGTAATCGTAGATATGCCCATATTGGTGACGTTATTGTTGCTGTGATCAAGGAAGCAGTATCAAATACGCCTCTAGAAAGATCCGAAGTGATCAGGGCTGTAATTGTACGTACATGTAAAGAACTCAGACGAGATAACGGTATGATAATACGTTATGATGACAATGCTGCAGTTGTCATTGATCAAGAAGGAAATCCAAAGGGAACTCGAGTTTTTGGTGCGATCGCCCGAGAATTGAGACAGTTGAATTTTACTAAAATAGTTTCATTAGCGCCTGAAGTATTATAAGATGAGACCGCGATATATCCATAGTAGTCAAATACAATAGATAAATACAAATTTAGTAGAGTATGTCTCATGCATATACTTTTAATAATTTTCATAAAAAAAACATGTTGATTATATCAAAATTCGAAAGCAACAAAATTTTGAGTTTATCATGGGCAAGGACACTATTGCTGACATAATAACTTGTATACGAAATGCTGACATGAATCGAAAAGGGACGGTTCGAATAACATCTACTAACATCACCGAAAACTTTGTTAAAATACTTTTGCGAGAGGGTTTTATAGAAAACGTAAGGAAACTCGTAGAAAACAAAAAAGAGTTTTTGGGTTTAACCCTACGACATAGAAGGAATAGGAAAGGGCCATATAGACCCATTTTAAATTTAAAACAAATCAGTCGACCCGGTCTACGAATCTATTTTAACTATGAACGAATTCCCAGAATTTTAGATGGGATGGGGATTGTAATTCTCTCTACTTCTCGGGGTATAATGACAGACCGAGCGGCTCGACTAGAAAGAATCGGCGGAGAAATTTTGTGTTATATATGGTAATTATTCTTCTATCCAAATTGTATTTGGAGCTTCCTTTTGTGTTGTGAAAAAAATCTGTTATATGGTTTAGCCAACGAAGTAAGATTCTAGGTTATGTTTCGGGAAGGATCTGACCTAGTTTTATACATATACTACCGGATGATTCAAATAGAGGGCGTATATTTTATAGACTACACAAAAGGATTTGAGTGAGTAGGTGATTTTTCAACACTCCTTTCATGGGGATACAATTCACGGTTCAAAAATTGCAAGAAACTTATTTTCTTCCAATACCAATAAGTAGATTCGAAATTCATTTAAAGCATAACAATTATGAAAATAAGGGCTTCTGTTCGGAAAATTTGTGAAAAATGTCGACTGATCCGCAGGAGGGGACGGATTATAGTAATTTGTTCCAACCCAAGACATAAACAAAGACAAGGATAATCTTTTGAAAGGGGACTCTCGAAAAGAAACGATGAACAAATAAAAAAAAAACAAGATCGTTTTGACATGAAATGGATATATCCATATATCTCTGACTTATATTTATGAAATGATCAAATATGGCACAAATATGGCAAAATCTACAACAAGAAGTGGTTCACGTAGGACTGGACGGATTGGTTCGCGTAAAAGTAGACGTCGAACACCAAAGGGCGTTATTCATGTTCAAGCAAGTTTCAACAACACCATCGTGACTGTTACGGATGTACGGGGTCGGGTAATTTCTTGGTCCTCGGCCGGTACTTGTGGATTCAGGGGTACAAGAAGAGGTACGCCCTTTGCTGCTCAAAC